TAGTCAGTCAATCTTCTTATTCAAATCATAATTTGAATAAGATATATGTTTATGACGTGTTATTAAATAAAAAACAGGAGAAACAATTCTATTCTACAGTAGATTTTATTCAACAATTGACCAAAAGAAAATATTATTTTAATACATAATAAATTGCATGAACTTAGATCAATCAAATAATGATATTTTTATGCAATAAAAGAATTCGCACTAATTTATTTGCCCAAATAGATTGTATTGGTTTGGAATAATCATAAATAAAATGGAAGGGAGAAAATAATTTACAAAAACGGGATTTGGATTGATTCTCAAATCCAATTGCATCTAATGGTTTACGTTATGGAAGAAAGACATGTATATGTGATATTAGATATTGACTAGTTATATATGAACTAAAGATCTATTTTATTTTCCCTACTACTGTGTGTGGGTTCCACTAGAAGTCCTTTCGTATCATTGTGGATGTGAATTGGCTGAATAAAGAGATGAAAGCAAGAAAAGATGGAAGAATTGAAATAGCAGTTTGGAACCCATAAATGGAAGAACGAAAGTTCTATGGATTGACAAAAACTCTGTGGATAGAAACGAAAAAAGAGATATCGAAGTAGTAGTAGTTCTGATCATTTAATAATATTCTCACTTAAATTCCAAGTTCTTAGTTACTTCGACTGGATGAATCCTATCGATGGAATAATTAAGTCATAATTCATTGGTTGATTGTATCATTAACCATTTCTTTTTGTTGGTACGAGGAACTTATCATGAATCCACTGATTTCTGCTGCTTCCGTTATTGCTGCTGGATTGGCTGTAGGGCTTGCGTCTATTGGGCCTGGAGTTGGTCAAGGGACCGCTGCGGGTCAAGCCGTAGAAGGTATCGCGAGACAACCCGAGGCAGAAGGAAAAATACGCGGTACTCTATTGCTTAGTCTAGCTTTTATGGAAGCTTTAACGATTTATGGATTGGTTGTAGCATTAGCACTTTTATTTGCGAATCCTTTTGTTTAATCTTCGAAATAAGAAAAATACATATTTTTCCTATTTTATTGTCTTGGACTTGTCGTTTGCTTTTTCAAATTAGATCAAAATTTCACTCCTACAATTTCTTATTTGTTGAGAAAATAAGCTACGGGAAGGGGTGATTTGCAGATGAGGAATTAGCATACCGACTCTTTTTCATCCTTCCCCTTCGTAGTCCAAGGGAAACTCTTTTTATGAGGTGTTGCAACAATCAAGGAGTAGTTCATACTTTATAACTATAAAATCAAATATTTTTTAACTCGATTTCAAAAAAAGAAAAGAATAAATAAAAAAGAGGGGCAAAGTGATAGAAAAAGAACTCTGGTCGATTTTTTAGTCTATCTATAAGAGGAGATTCTATGAAAAATGTAACCGATTCTTTCGTTTCTTTGGGCCACTGGCCACCTGCCGGGAGTTTCGGATTTAATACCGATATTTTAGCAACAAATCCAATAAATCTAAGTGTAGTAATTGGTGTATTGATCTTTTTTGGAAAGGGAGTGTGTGTGAGTTGTTTATTTCAAGAATAGGCTGGACCCAACCAGCTGTACCCCTTTTCCGTTATAATTAGGAAAGAAAGGTACATGATCTAGCGAATTACTTCTTAAGAAATTATATGTAAGAACCACAGCATTTCGTGATTAATTGGCAAATCCACTTTGATTCTCTAGCAACCAATAATGTGGGGCTCTTAAGATGGTTAAAGCAAACCGTTTGAAGTCTAGACACAGCATGGTACTCTTTCTACCACTATGTTAATATAGAGATGTTTTTAAATTAAAATGAATATTTTCTCGATATAGAACACTCATCTCGATAAAATGATTTGAACTGCTTATTTTATTCTAATTCTAAAAAAAGGGCATTTTCCCTCTTTTATCCAATGCTGAATCGACGACCTATGCCTTATGTATAAGTAAGAATAATTTTTTGGATTTGAAAAAAAAAGAAACAACTTTGCTGACAATTACATATTTTTTTGTCAGAAGAGTCCTCCAAGTATTTTGGTTTTGCATTAGATTCGTTTTTTTATTTTTTTTTGACTATGCTATGAAAAAAATAAAGAAGAGAGGATAGGCTCATTACATTCATAAAAAAAAGCTATGAGAATTTACCCGAAGTAATTGAGCGTGAGAGCCAAATGAATCGAAAGATTCATGTTTGGTTCGGGAAGGGATTATGGAAGTTTTAAAATGAACGGAAAGATAATCTACTTTCATTAAGTGATTTATTAGATAATCGAAAACAGAGGATCTTGAATACTATTCGAAATTCAGAAGAACTGCGTGGGGGGGCCATTGAACAGCTGGAAAAAGCCCGGGCCCGCTTACGGAAAGTGGAAACGGAAGCAGATGAGTTTCGGGTGAATGGATACTCTGAGATAGAGCGAGAAAAATTGAATTTGATTAATTCAACTTATAAGACTTTGGAACAATTAGAAAATTATAAAAATGAAACGATTCAGTTTGAACAACAAAGGG